GGATTTTGGTCCTATTGGAAATACTAATGGAAGTGAAAACCCCCTTATAGATAAAAACACTCATAGTTGGGAGGATAGTGAGAGCCCCTCTTGCGATAATATTGATCATTTATTCCATGTCATAGGCATTCCGAGTTTCCTCTCTGATGATACTTCTTTTTTAGTTCAAGACAGTGATGGTCACAATTATTCCATATATTTTGATATTGAAAATAATATTTTTGAGATTGACAATGAGCCCCTTCCCCTGTTTCGAGGTAAACTAGAAAAAGCACTTTCTAGATATAGTTTGAATAGTTACATTCTAAATTGCATTGACAATTATCTTGATATTGAAATCCTTATGAATAGTGACATTTATAGTTCTATTTTGAATGTAGACCAAAAGGCTATTAGATACATTGTTACTTACATTTGTTATGAAATGGATTCCCATGAAGAAAGCGATTCCCATATGCAACAAAATCCCAGTATAAGTATAAATTACAAGGATTTATGGGTTCTATGCGAAAATTGTTATGAATTAAATTATAAGAGGTTTTTGAAGGAAAAATTGAATATTTGTGAACACTGTGGGTCTCATTTGAAAATGAATAGTTCAGATAGAATTGAACTTTTGATTGATCCCGGCACTTGGGCTCCAATGGATGAGGACATGTTTTCTGTGGCCCTTGAATTTGATTCGGAGGAGGAGGATGCCTATGAAGATAAAAAAGATGGCGATGAGGACATTATTTCTGTGGCCCCTGAATTTGATTCGGCGCGGGCTCCAATGGGTGACGGAATGGCTTGTTTTGCGGGCCCCACTGATTCGAAGGAGGAGTCTTATATCGATCGTATTGATTCTTATCAAAAAGAGACAGGGTTAAATGAGGCTGTTCAAACAGGCATAGGTCAATTAAATGGCATTCCCCTAGCAATTGGGGTTATGGAGTTTCAGTTCATGGGGGGGAGTATGGGATCCGTAGTAGGCGAGAAAATAACCCGTTTGATCGAATATGCTACTGATAAATCTCTACCTGTTATTATAGTGTGTGCTTCCGGGGGAGCCCGTATGCAAGAAGGGAGTTTGAGTTTGATGCAAATGGCAAAAATATCTTCCGCTTCATATAACTATCAATCAAATAAAAACGTATTATATGTATCGATCCTTACATCTCCTACAACCGGTGGAGTGACCGCCAGCTTTGGTATGTTAGGGGATATCATTATTGCCGAACCTAATGCCTACATTGCATTTGCGGGTAAAAGAGTAATTGAAGAAACATTGAAAACCGAAATACCTGAAGGTTCACAAGAGACTGAGTATTTATTCGAGAAAGGCTTATTCGACCCAATCGTACCACGTAATCCTTTAAAAGGCGTTCTGAGTGAGTTGTTTCAACTTCATGGTTTCTTTCCGGTGAATCAAAATGAAAGTCAAAAAAAGGGGGATTTGTTATAGCCGCATATATATAATAGAAGAACTTCATCCAATTTAAAGGGGATCTCACACCACAAGACAGAGAACAATAACCGAGAAAAAAGGTCTAATTTCTAATTATGGAAACAACAAGTTGTTGTTCTTAACAATAAAACAACAATTCGTATATATGATATAACTAGAATAACCGAAACAGAGATCTATTCTATTCAATTAACCGCGGTCATCTTATTATATCCGAGTAATTGAACATGCATAAGAAAGATCCACCTTATTTACAATTCCAAGAAGGCGGGTCTTTCTTATGCATACAGGCCCATTCAAATCCATAAGTATAAGTAAAGTAGATAAACAGGAATCAGAATTAACGGCAGTACATACAAGATAGAGATTTGAGATGTTAAGTTAAATACTTAATCTTATAAAGAAACCAAAAAAAAAAAAAAAAAAAATCTCGACTGAATCTTTCAGAAAGTCAAGGTATTTGTAAGAAAAAGCCTTTTTATTCTGAAAAGGCTGTATATCATCATTCATAACATAGATAAGGATACAAAACGTGCAGTTTTTTACTCATTCATTAGCCTTGTTGGCTTTCTTGTTCCGGCATTTTTAGTCCGATTTTTATTACGAAGGCTATAAAAGCCTTGGGAAAAAACCCTTCTTCTTTTTCTTTTTTTTATTTACATGATATAAAAAATCATGTAAATAAAAAAAAGAAAAAGAAGAAAAAAAAAGGACGAATCTTAAGTATATTAAGTATAGATAATGTACATAGTCTATGTACATTATCTATACTTAATATACTTAAGATCTCTTTACTTTATAAGATAAGAGGTTAAAATATTCAATCGAGGTATCTAGTCTATGGAAACTTTCAGCTTCCCTGCTTTTTTTGTACCTATCGTGGGCCTAGTATTTCCTGCAATTGCAATGGCTTCTTTATCTATTCATGTTCAAAAAAACAAGATTATCTAGCTCCAACGGGAGTAAAATATGAAAATGACTTTGTTTGAAAGACCCTATTATATTGTATAAAAGAAAAATAGTTCTATATAATTAGAATTATTCCTAATGATTCCAATTCTAATAGTGCTAGTTGGTGAAAGTTACTTTTTCGCTTGGGTTATTCTCTCAATTCCAATAAAATGCACCTGGATCTTGTATGAACTGGCGATCAGAACGTATATGGATAGAACTTATAACGGGGTCTCGGAAAACAAGTAATTTCCTTTGGGCCTGTATCCTTTTTTTAGGTTCATTAGGATTCCTATTGGTTGGAACTTCTAGTTATCTTGGTCGCAATCTGATATCCTTATTTCCGTCTCAGCAAATCCTTTTTTTTCCACAAGGGGTCGTGATGTCCTTCTATGGGATCGCGGGTCTCTTCGTTAGCTCCTATTTGTGGTGCGCTATTTGGTGGAATGTAGGTAGTGGTTATGAGCAATTCGATAGAAAAAAGGGAAAAGTTTGTATTTTTCGTTGGGGATTTCCTGGAAGAAATCGTCGCATTTTCTTTCGATTCCTTATGAGAGATATCCAATCGATTCGAATCGAAGTTATAGAGGGTCTTTATCCTCGTCGTGTACTTTATATGGAAATCAGAGGTCAGGGAGCCCTTCCGCTGACTCGTACTGATGAGAATTTGACTCCACGAGAAATTGAACAAAAAGCTGCTGAATTGGCCTATTTCTTGCGCGTACCTATTGAAGTATTTTGAAATGAACTGAAGCATTTTTCTCTGCATTGGGCAAGAGGCCCAGGAATCCAATCCTCTTTGTTTTTTTTTTTTGCTAGAGAGCTCCTCTTTCATAAAAATACAAGATTGAGTAGAGTCCAGCCAGGAAGTCGCTTCATTTCATTAAAAATTGACTGATTCAAAATGACAAAAAAGAAAACATTTGCCCCCTTTCCATATCTTGCATCTATAGTCTTTTTACCCTGGTGGATCTCTTTCTCATTTAACAAAAGTATAAAGTCTTGGGTTAGTAATTGGTGGACTACTAGTAAATCCGAAACTTTTTTGAATGATATTCAAGAAAAGAAGATTTTAGATAAATTCATAGAATTAGAAGAACTCTTTTTTTTGGACGAAATTATAAAGGAGTACCCGGAGACGCATATACAAAAGCTTCGTATAGGAATCCACGAAGAAACAATACAATTGGTTAAGATGCACAATGAGGGTCATATCCATACCATTTTGCATTTCTCGACAAATATAATAAGTTTTGCTATTTTAAGTGGTTATTCTATTCTGTGTAATGAAGAACTTGCCATTCTTAATTCTTGGGTTCGAGAATTTCTCTATAATTTAAGCGACACAATAAAAGCCTTTTCTATTCTTTTGTTAACTGATTTTTGTATTGGATTCCATTCGCCTCGTGGTTGGAAACTAATAATTTCTTTTGTCTACAAAGATTTTGGATTTTCTCATAATGATCAAATTCTATCTGTTCTTGTTTCTATTTTTCCAGTCATTCTAGATACCTTTTTTAAATATTGGATTTTCCATTATTTAAATCGTGTATCTCCCTCGCTTGTAGTGATTTATCATTCAATGAAAGACTAAAGAATGATTCACTAATATGAATCCAATGATAATCTTTCTTACTTCGTCCATAAACAAATCAGTCAAAATCTTAAGCACTCTTTCTCTTTTTATTCATCCAGGGGAGTATTCCTGTATTCCAGTAAAATAATAAAATAGTCTAATCGTGGATAGGAAACTATACTAGCAGCCTACCTAATTTATTGTATAAATGTATACATTTTTGGGATCAATGATTGGACCATGCAAAATAGAAATATCTTTTCTTGGGTAAAGGAGCAGATGACTCGATCCATGTCTCTATCGATCATGCTATTGATATATATAATAACTTGGGCATCGATTTCACATGCATATCCCATTTTTGCACAACAGAGTTATGAAAATCCACGAGAAGCAACCGGGCGTATTGTATGCGCCAATTGCCATTTAGCTAATAAGCCCGTGGATATTGAGGTTCCACAAGCAGTACTTCCTGATACTGTATTTGAAGCAGTTGTTAGAATCCCGTATGATATGCAACTGAAACAAGTTCTTTCTAATGGGAAAAAGGGGTCCTTGAATGTAGGGGCGGTTCTTATTTTACCGGATGGATTCGAACTAGCGCCTCCTGATCGTATTTCTCCCCAAATGAAAGAAAGGATGGGTAATCTGTCTTTTCAGATTTATCGCCCGACTCAAAAAAATATTCTTGTGATAGGACCTGTTCCTGGTCAGAAATATAGGGAAATCACCTTTCCTATTCTTTCACCGGACCCTGCTACTAAGAAAGATGTTTACTTCTTAAAATATCCTATATACGTTGGTGGGAACAGGGGAAGGGGGCAGATTTATCCCGATGGGAGTAAGAGTAACAATACAGTATATAATGCTACAACAGCAGGTATAGTAAGCAAAATAGTGCGTAAAGAAAAGGGGGGGTATGAAATAAACATAGTGGATGCATCTGACGGACACCAAGTCGTAGATATTGTACCTCCAGGACCAGAACTTCTTGTTTCTGAAGGTGAATCCATTAAGATTGATCAA